GGGAGGGTCCAGTTATAATCCAGAAACTATTCGTGTATATATTTTACAGAAACGTGAAATCAAAGTGGGTGATAAGGTAGCTGGAAGACATGGAAATAAAGGGATTATTTCCAAAATTTTACCTAGACAAGATATGCCTTATTTGCAAGATGGAAAACCTATTGATATGGTTTTCAATCCATTAGGAGTGCCCTCACGAATGAATGTAGGACAGATATTTGAATGCTCGCTAGGATTAGCGGGGGATCTGCTAGATAGACATTATCGAATAGCACCTTTTGATGAGAGATATGAACAAGAGGCTTCGAGAAAACTAGTGTTTTCGGAATTATATGAAGCTAGTAAGCAAACAGCGAATCCATGGGTCTTTGAACCGGAGTATCCTGGAAAAAGCAGAATATTTGATGGAAGAACGGGAGATCCTTTTGAACAACCTGTTTTAATAGGAAAGCCTTATATCTTGAAATTAATTCATCAAGTTGATGATAAAATACACGGGCGTGCCAGTGGACATTATGCACTTGTTACACAACAACCCCTTAGAGGACGGGCTAAGCAAGGTGGACAACGGGTAGGAGAAATGGAGGTTTGGGCTCTAGAGGGATTTGGCGTTGCTCATATTTTACAAGAGATGCTTACTTATAAATCGGATCATATTCGAGCTCGTCAAGAAGTCCTTGGTACTACGATGATTGGCGGAACAATACCTAGACCTGAGGATGCTCCAGAATCTTTTCGATTGCTCGTTCGAGAACTACGATCTTTGGCTCTGGAACTGAATCATTGCCTTGTATCTGATAAAAATTTACAGATTAATAGAAAGGAAGCTTAATCGAAACGAATCGGAATTTTTATTCTATGATCGATCGATATAAACATCAACAACTCCGAATTGAATCAGTTTCGCCTCAAAAGATAAGTGCTTGGGCTAACAAAATCCTCCCTAATGGAGAGATAGTTGGAGAGGTAACAAAACCCTATACTTTTCATTATAAAACCAATAAATCTGAAAAGGATGGATTGTTTTGTGAAAGAATTTTTGGTCCTATAAAAAGTGGAATTTGTGCTTGTGGAAATTATCGAGTAATCAGAGATGAAAAAGAGGACCAGAAATTTTGTGAACAATGCGGAGTTGAATTTGCGGATTCTAGTATTCGAAGATATCAAATGGGATATATCAAACTGGCTTGTCCAGTAACCCATGTGTGGTATTTGAAACGTCTTCCTAGTTATATCGCGAATCTTTTAGATAAACCTCTTAAAGAATTGGAAGGCCTTGTATACTGCGATGTGTGATTTGATCGAAATTCGAATTTTACAGATTCAAAATGATAAACTGTCTTCCCATTTATTGGGATGTCCCCAATCTGACATGTCTCGTGAAAGGAGTAACGTGAAGCTCAGAATTATGGGTTTATAAAATATTACCAAAAAAAGAGCGGGGGGTTGGTCTATGGTCGATTCAGTAGTCAAAAATTAGTCATTTTAGGTTGTACCTCGTGAAAAAAGACTTCCTTAATTTGTGAAATTGAATTCTGTTTCATTTCATTCTGTTTCTAAGTAGGTAAATATGCATGGTTGCAGGAGTCTATCCATCGCATTATAGGCTTTAAGAACATCTTAACATAATCGTCGAGGCGATGTCAGGACCTAAAAGATCGAATCAAATGGAAGGGTACATGGACAAGTAAATCCCTTTTGAATTACAACCCTTAAGGGGATTCCGCGTTCGAGGGGAAATAGACTACTCAAGAATTTCCTATTTCATTTATTTATATGGAAATAGTATCATTTGGAAATAGTATCATTTATTTTGAATTAAATAAAAAATTCAAAAAATAGAAAAAAAAAATAAGAATGAATCAATGAAATGTTACTTGGTCTTTACTACTAACTTGAGTAAGGAGTAGATTCTAGGAGATTTTTCGAGAATTCGAAAGTAAAAACCGATTTTTTTTATTTGGTTCTAACTACTTGAGCCGGACGAAAAGAAACTTTCACGTCCGATTTTAAAGGGGGGAGGATCCTATCCCAATTTTTCTTTTGCTAGGCCTATAGCTAAAAAACCTACTTTATTACGATTACGAGGGTTATTCGAATATGAAATACAATCCTGGAAATACAGCATCCCAGTTTTTTTTACTACTAGGGGCTTCGATATATTTCGAAATCGAGAAATTTGTACTGGAGCAGGTGCGATACGAGAACAATTAGCCGATATAGATTTACGAAGTATTCTAGATTATTCAGTAGTAGAATGGAAGGAATTAGGCGAAGAAAGAACCACGGGTAATGAATGGGAAGATCGCAAAATTGGAAGAAGAAGGGATTTTTTGGTTAGACGCATAGAATTAGCTAAACACTTTATTCGAACAAATATCGAACCCGAATGGATGGTTTTATGTTTACTACCAGTTCTTCCTCCTGAATTACGACCCATCATTCAGATAGATGGGGGTAAGCTAATGAGCTCGGATATTAATGAACTCTATAGAAGAGTCATCTATCGAAACAATACGCTTACCGATCTATTAACAACAAATAGATCTACACCGGGGGAATTAGTAATGTGTCAAGAGAAATTGGTACAAGAAGCCGTAGATACGCTTCTTGATAATGGAATTCGCGGACAGCCAATCAGGGATGGTCATAATAAGGTTTACAAGTCGTTTTCTGATGTAATTGAAGGAAAAGAGGGAAGATTTCGTGAGACTATGCTTGGCAAACGGGTTGATTATTCGGGTCGTTCTGTCATTGTTGTAGGACCCTCACTTCCACTACATCGATGTGGATTGCCTCGGGAAATAGCAATAGAGCTTTTCCAGACATTTGTAATTCGGGGACTAATTAGACAACATCTTGCTTCGAACATAGGAGTTGCTAAGAGTCAAATTCGGGAAAAAGATAGAATTGTATGGGAAATATTGCAGGAAGTTATGCAGGGGCACCCCGTATTGCTGAATAGAGCGCCCACCTTGCATAGATTAGGCATACAGGCATTTCAACCCATTTTAGTCGAAGGACGTGCTGTTTGTTTACATCCATTAGTTCGTAAGGGATTCAATGCAGACTTTGATGGGGATCAAATGGCTGTTCATGTACCCTTATCTTTGGAGGCTCAAGCAGAGGCCCATTTACTTATGTTTTCGTATATGAATCTCTTGTCTCCAGCTATTGGGGATCCTATTTCCGTACCAACCCAAGATATGCTTATTGGTCTATATGTATTAACCATTGGGAATTTCCGAGGTATTTGTAGAAATAGGTATAATCCATGGAATCGAAGAAAGTCTCAAAATGAAAGAATTAATGATAATAATTATCAGTCTAAGAAACAAAAAGAACCTTTTTTTTGTAATTCCTATGATGCAATTGGAGCTTATCGACAGAAAAGACTCAATTTAGATAGTCCTTTTTGGCTCCGCTGGCGGCTCGATCAAGGCATTATTGCTTCAAGAGAAGGTCCCATCGAGATTCACTATGAATCTGGGGGTACTCGTCAGGAGATTTATGAACACTCTTTTTTAGTAAGAAGTGTAAAAAAAGAAATTCTTTGTATATATATTCGAACAACTATTGGTCATATTTCTCTTTTTCGAGAAATCGAAGAAGCTCTACAAGGGTTTTGTCGAGCCTGCTCGTATGGTCACTAATCATATGGCATCTCAATTAAGTGATTTTGTGACACTGGCGTGAATTTTGATCTCTCTGTTTCTACTAGGACTCTACTTCCTCTGAATTTCTATCCGGATTAATATCGAGAAAGGGAAGTTTTAAAATCATTGACTCAAACTCATTGTCGAATCCCAATCAGCAGAATATGGAGGGACTTATGGCAGAACGAGTCAATCTAGTCTTTCACAATAAAATAATAGACGGAACTGCCATTAAAAAACTTATTAGCAAATTAATAGATCACTTCGGAATGGCATATACATCACACATTCTAGATCAAGTCAAAACTCTGGGTTTTCAGCAAGCCACTGCTACATCCATTTCATTAGGGATTGATGATCTTTTAACCATCCCTTCTAAGGGATGGTTAGTACAAGATGCGGAAGAACATAGTTTAATTTTAGAACAACACCATCATTATGGGAATGTGCACGCAGTAGAAAAATTACGCCAATCTATTGAGGTGTGGTATGCTACAAGTGAATATTTGCGACAAGAAATGAATCCTAATTTTAGGATGACAGATTCACTTAATCCAGTCCATATAATGTCTTTTTCGGGAGCTAGAGGAAATGCATCTCAAGTGCACCAATTAGTAGGTATGAGGGGATTAATGTCGGATCCTCAAGGACAAATGATTGATTTACCTATTCAAAGTAATTTACGCGAAGGGCTGTCTTTAACAGAATATATCATTTCTTGCTACGGAGCCCGAAAAGGAGTTGTGGATACTGCTGTACGAACCTCGGATGCGGGATATCTTACGCGCCGACTTGTTGAAGTAGTTCAACACATTGTTGTACGTCGAACAGATTGTGGAACCAACCGAGGGGTTGCCGTAAGTCCTCGAAATGGGATGATGCCCGAGTCCGAAAGAATTTTTATTCAAACATTAGTTGGTCGTGTATTAGCAGAGGATATATATATGGGCTCACGGTGCATCGCCATCCGAAATCAAGATATTGGATTTGGGATTGTCAATCGATTCATAACCTTTCAAACACAACTAATATTTATTCGAACCCCTTTTACTTGTAGGAGTACATCTTGGATCTGTCGATTATGTTACGGTAGGAGTCCCACTCATGGAGACCTGGTCGAGTTGGGAGAAGCTGTAGGTATTATTGCAGGTCAATCCATTGGAGAACCGGGGACTCAACTAACATTAAGAACTTTTCATACTGGAGGAGTCTTCACGGGTGGTACTGCAGAACATGTACGAGCCCCGTCGAATGGAAAAATCCAATTTAATGAAGATTTCGTTCATCCCACGCGTACGCGTCACGGGCATCCTGCTTTTATATGTTCTATAGCCTTATATGTCACTATTGAGAGTGAGGATATTATACATAATGTAACTATTCCACCTAAAAGTTTTCTTTTGGTTCAAAATAATCAATATGTAGAAGCAGAACAAGTAATTGCTGAGATTCGCGAGGTACCATATACTTTGAATTTAAAAGAGAGAGTTCGAAAACATATTTATTCTGACTCAGAGGGAGAAATGCACTGGAGTAATGATGTGTACCACGCGTCTAAATTTACATATAGTAATGTTCACCTTTTACCAAAAACAAGTAATTTATGGATATTATCAGGAGGTTCGTGTAGATCCAGTGCAGTCCCCTTTTCACCGCACAAGGATCAAGATCAAATGAATATTTCTTCCCTTTCTGTAGAACGAGGGTTAATTTCGACTCTCTCAGTGAATAGTGATCCACTAAGATACAAATTACTTCGTTCATATTTTTCTGGTAAAAAAAAAGAAAACAAGATTCCTAATTATTCAGAACCCGTCCATTGGAATCTCATATACCCGACGATTTTACACGGGAATTCTCATTTATTGGGAAAAAGGCGAGGAAATAGATTTCTCGTTTCAATCCAATCGATTCAAGAACGAAAGAAAGAGTTAATGCCTCATTCAGGTATCGCGATTGAACTACCAATAAATGGTATTTTCCGTAGAAATAATAGTATTTTTGCTTATTTCGATGATCCTCGATACAGAAGAAAGAGTTCGGGAATTACTAAATATGGGACTCTAGGCGTGCATTCAATCATTAAAAAAGAGGATTTTATTGAGTCTCGACCAATAAAAGAATTGAAGTCAAAATACCAAATGAAACTAGATCTATTTTTTTTCATTCCCGAAGAAGTGCATATTTTACCTGAGTCTTCTTTGATAATGATACGAAATAATAGTCTCATTGGAATATATACACGAATTGCTTTCAATATAAATACAAGAAGCTACGTGGGCGGATTAGTCCGAATGGAGAGAAAAAAAAAGAGAATTGAACTGAAAATCTTTTCAGGAGATATTCATTTTCCTGGGGAGACCGATAAGATATCCCGACACAGTGGGATCTTGATACCTCCAGGAAAAGTAAATATCGATTTTAAGGACTCCAAAAAATGGAAAAATTGGATCTATGTCCAACGGATCACATCTACTAATAAAAAGTATTTTGTTTTAGTTCGCCCTGTAGTGACATATGAGATATCAGATGGTCTAAATTTACCAACACTCTTCCCTCCGTATTTTTTACAAGAAAAGGATAATATGCAACTTAGAGTTGTCAATTATATTGTTTATGGAAATGCAAAACCCATTCAAGGAGTTTCTGATACAAGTATTCAATTAATTCGGACTTGTTTCATTTTGAATTGGAACCAAGACATAAAAAGTTCTTCTATCGAGGAGGTCTGTACTTCTTTTATTGAAGTAAGTACAAATGGTTTGGTTCGAGCTTTCCTAAGAATCAACTTAGTCAAATCCGCTATTTCGTATCGCAGAAAAAGGAATGATCTCTCAGGTTCAGGATTCATTTCCGATAATGTATCAGATCATACCAACATCAATCCTTTTTATTCCATTTATAAAAAGAGAAAAATGAAACAATCACTTAACCACCAAAATCACGGAACTATTCGCACATTGTTAAATAACAATAAGGAATATCCTTCCTTGATAATTTTATCATCATCTAATTGTTTCCGAATGGACCTATTCAACGATATAAAATATCCCAATGTGAAAAAAGAATTCATTTCAACAGATTCTATAATTAAAATTAGGAATTCGATCGGACCGTTAGGAACGGTCCTTAATTTTTTGAATTTTTATTCCTTTTATTATTTACTAACTCATAATCCGATCTTGATAACTAAATATCTTCAACTTGAAAATTTAAAACGGACTTTTCAAGTGCTTAAATATTATTTAATGGATGAAAATGGGATAATTTCAAATCGTGATCCGTACAGTAAAATCGTTTTCAATTTCTTCAATTTGAATTGGTATTTTCTCCATCAAAGTTATTGTCCTAATTATTGGGAAGAAAGACCCACAATAATTAGTCTCGGTCAGTTTATTTGTCAAAATGGATATAGAGCCAAAAAAGGACCCCCCTTAAAATCGGGTCAAGTTTTGCTTGTTCAAGTTGACTCTGTAGTAATAAGATTGGCTAAACCTTATTTGGCCACTCCGGGAGCAACTGTTCATGGACATTATGGAGAAATCTTTTACGAAGGAGATACATTAGTTACATTTATATATGAAAAATCGAGATCCGGTGATATAACGCAAGGTCTTCCAAAAGTGGAACAGGTCTTAGAAGTGCGTTCAATTGATTCAATATCAATGAACCTAGAAAAAAGAATTGAGGGTTGGAACGAGCATATAACAAAAATTCTTGGAATTCCTTGGAGATTCTTGATTGGGACTGAGCTGACTATAGTGCAAAGTCGTATATCGTTAGTTAATAAGATACAAAAGGTTTATCGATCCCAAGGGGTGCAAATTCATAATAGGCACATAGAGATTATTGTACGTCAAATAACATCAAAAGCGTTGGTTTCCGAGGATGGAATGTGTAATGTTTTTTTACCTGGAGAACTAATTGGATTGTTGCGAGCGGAACGAACAGGGCGCGCTTTAGAAGAAGCGATCTGTTACCGCGCTATCCTATTGGGAATAACAAGAGCATCTTTGAATACTCAAAGTTTCATATCGGAAGCGAGTTTTCAAGAAACTGCTCGAGTTTTAGCCAAAGCAGCTCTTCGTGGTCGTATCGATTGGTTGAAAGGTCTAAAAGAGAACGTTGTTATAGGTGGGATGATCCCCGTTGGGACCGGATTTAAAAGATTACTGCGGCAACATAAGAATAAGAGCATTACTTTGAAAAGTAAAAAGAAGAGTTTTTTCGAGGGGGAAATACGAGATATTTTGTTCCACCACGCAGGCTTATTTGATTCTTGCCGTTCAAAAGAATTTCCATGATACACCTGAGGAATCATTTAGATCATATATCATTTAATGATTCCTAAAAAAAGTGTATTCATACTTACTTTCTTTCGTTTTGGAATTCAATTTCCATTTGAAAAACTCTTTCTATATGGCCTTGAGGGGGTAATGGAAATTCAGATAATAATGAATAGAGGTTAGCGGTTTGGATTGTGTATTGACATCGATACGTCCAATCCACGGTAGAAGAAAAGGTTCCGTCGGAACAATTGTTTAGTTCAAGACAACCTCGTCACTTTTTTTTAAACAAAAAAGAAAGAGGAAGTGTGGGAAGAAATGATAAGAAGATATTGGAACATAAATTTGGAAGAGATGATGGAAGCAGGAGTTCATTTTGGTCATGGGACTAGGAAATGGAATCCGAGGATGTCGCCTTATATTTCTACCAAGCGTAAAGGTATTCATATCACAAATCTTACTAAAACTGCTCGTTTTTTATCAGAAGCTTGTGATTTAGTTTTTGATGCAGCAAGTAAGGGAAAAGAGTTTTTAATTGTTGGTACAAAAACTAAAGTAGCCGATTCAGTAGCGCGGGCTGCAATAAGGGCTCGGTGTCATTATGTTAATAAAAAATGGCTCGGTGGCATGTTAACCAATTGGTCCACTACAGAAACTAGACTTCATAAGTTCAGGGACTTGAGAATCGAACAAAAGACGGGGAAATTCTACTGTCTTCCAAAAAAAAGAGACGCAGCTATGTTCAAGAGACAATTATCCCACTTGCAAACATATCTGGGCGGGATTAAATATATGACGTGGTTACCCGATATTATAATTATCGTTGATCAGCAAGAAGAATATACAGCTCTTCGAGAATGTATCACTTTGGAAATTCCAACAATTTGCTTAATCGATACAAATTGTGATCCCGACCTTGCAGATATTTCAATTCCAGCAAATGATGACGCTATAGCTTCAATCCGATTAATTCTTAACAAATTAGTATTCGCAATTTGTGAGGGTCGTTCTAGCTATATACGAAATACGTAATTAATAATAAGATAGAAATTTTTTTTTGAACTACAGAAATTTATGGAATCATTTACTATTCTTGAATTTGATTATATAAATCAGATAAAAATGAGTCGGGATATTATGTTAGTAGTTCGTATCAAAAAATTCAAATAAGCAAGTCGAAAAAGAGATGGTTGAATTAAAATAATTTCCTGGAATTTCAATTTCTGTCAGAGGGTAATATGAATGTTCTATCATGTTCCACCAACACACTAAAAGTGTTATACCAAATAGCGGGTGTAGAAGTAGGCCAACATTTTTATTGGCAAATAGGAGGTTTTCAAGTCCATGGCCAAGTACTTATTACTTCTTGGGTTGTAATTGCTATCTTATTAGTTTCAGCCAGTATAGCTGTTCGGAATCCACAAACCATTCCGAATGACGGGCAGAATTTCTTCGAATATGTCCTGGAATTCATTCGAGACGTGAGCAAAACCCAGATTGGAGAAGAATATGGTCCATGGGTTCCTTTTATAGGAACTATGTTCCTTTTTATTTTTGTTTGTAATTGGTCAGGGGCTCTTTTACCATGGAAAATCATACAGTTACCCCATGGAGAGTTAGCCGCACCCACGAATGATATAAATACTACTGTTGCTTTAGCTTTACTCACCTCAGTAGCCTATTTCTATGCGGGTCTTAGCAAAAAAGGATTAGGTTATTTCAGTAAATACATTCAACCTACTCCAATCCTTTTACCCATTAACATCTTGGAAGATTTTACAAAACCCTTATCGCTTAGTTTTCGACTTTTCGGAAATATTTTAGCCGATGAATTAGTAGTTGTTGTTCTTGTTTCTTTAGTACCTTCAGTAGTTCCTATACCTGTCATGTTCCTTGGATTATTTACAAGTGGTATTCAAGCTCTTATTTTTGCAACTTTAGCCGCCGCTTATATAGGAGAATCCATGGAGGGTCATCATTGACTTCACTTACAAATAGTTGTTTTTTGAATTTAGACCAAAATAATAGCGGAACTCAAGATAATCTACTTGGGGAACATCAAAATAGATAACTAATAAGGGATAACTAATAAGGCAGTTATAATATACCGTAATAGGAAAAAAGATTCCACTAAAATAGTTAGGGGGGGTTCTAAAAAAAATGAAAGAGATCGAAAGGATTGGTTTCCTAAAATGAATGTCCTGTTTGTAAATAAAAGAATATAAGAATATTTTAATAAATGATATTTTATTTATAAATATTTATTAAAATATTTAATAAAAAACAATTTAATAAACAAGAAGAATAAAAAATTAAGAAAGAAAAGAAAATAGAATAAAATTCTAATGCAAATTTCTATGAAATGATTCGCCTTAACCAATTTTTCTATTTTTCTATGTAAATTCGATCCATGCGGAATAATCATAAAGAAAGAGAAGAATTAAAAAACGCGATTCAAAAAAAGAAATTAGCCAGTTCAAAATTGTGTATCTTGAATGCCTAGAATCCAACTATTATCGAATTCAGCTAGGGAGTTTTTCCCGTTCAAAAAGAATTCTAATGGATCTAAGATCCAAATAAGTTGGTTTACATTCTGGAAGAAACACATGTATATGGGATTCCAATAGACGTCTTTGGTTTTGGATTCCTAAGAATCCAACTTCAAAAAGCGATAGAGAATCGGTTCTGATGATTCAATAATATTATTCTATTACTTCAATTTGGAGTTTTTAGTTACTCTGTTTGGATGAAACTGAGTAATGGAATAATTCATCTATAATTCATTGAATGATTGTATCATTAACCATTTTTTTTTTTTGTGAGGAATTGAACTTATCATGAATCCACTCATTTCTGCCGCTTCCGTTATTGCTGCTGGGTTAGCGGTCGGACTTGCTTCTATTGGACCTGGGGTTGGCCAAGGGACTGCTGCGGGCCAAGCTGTAGAGGGGATCGCAAGACAGCCCGAGGCGGAGGGAAAAATACGAGGTACTTTATTGCTTAGTCTGGCTTTTATGGAAGCATTAACAATTTATGGATTGGTTGTCGCTTTAGCGCTGTTATTTGCGAATCCTTTTGTTTAATCTTGTCTTAAACACTTAAAGAATCACAAATATATATATAGATATAGAAAATAGATATAGAAAATTTTGACTTATTTTTTTTTTTCTGAATTGATTTTATTCAGGACTTATACTTGCTCCTTGCTTTTTGGAATTATATCAATAATTCACTCCTACAATTTGGACACTAATCCCTGTCCGGGAAGGAAAGATTTAAGGATGAGTAATTAGCATACGGATCCGCTTTCTTCCTTCCCGTTCTTAGAAATTGAAACTTAAGGAGTCTTACAACAAACGAAATATTCCGAAATTGATACGAAACTTGAAATTTGATAGCTAATTCTCAAATTCTAATAAGTATTATTTTCATTAGGATTAGGAATTTTGAATTGAAAAAATCCATTTCGAAATAAACTTTATTTTTTTTTTTTGATATATCGATTTAGAAAGAGAGAGGGAAATTCAAATACAAATAAGAAATAAAAATAGAATAAAAAATAAAAGATAATAAATAGAAAATCCATATTGATTTCGAAATCAATTCTATAGATATAAGAAATTCATATAAATCGAATATAAGAATATATAGAAGTATATAAGGAAGTGATACAAAAAAAGAAACTCTATTCTTGTTTTTTTATCTATCTGTAAAAGAAAGGAGATTGTATGAAAAATCTAACCGATTCTTTCCTTTCCTTGGGCCAATGGCCGCTGGCCGGGAGTTTCGGGTTTAATACCGATATTTTAGCAACAAATCCAATAAATCTAAGTGTAGTATTTGGTGTATTGATCTTTTTTGGAAAGGGAGTGTGTGCGAGTTGTTTATTTCAAGAATAGGCTGGACCGGTCCAGCTGCACTTTTTTTTTCATTATTTTCATTTTAACTAGTAAAAAATAAAATTAAAGTAAAAGGTGCATGATCTCGCGAATTACTTATGAATTTTGAAATTCATTGAATTTTATCAATTCATAAAAAATGATATCTTAAATATTTAAGAAACGTAGCATTTCGTAATTCATTGGTAAATCCGCTTTGATTCTCAATCAACCAATAATGCGGGACTAATTATATGGTTAAAGCGAAACCTTTGAAGTCCAAACATAGCATGGTATTCTTTCTACTACTATCGTCATTTGAAATTTCAAATGAAGGACTAGTTGCAATTTTTTGTTCGATATAGAACGCTCATGTCGAGAAAATGCTTTGAAACCTTTATTGTATTGCAAAAGGGTCACACTATTTTTTTCTATATTATCTTATCAAATGCCAAATCGATGACCTATGTAATATATAATGTATGTAGAAAGTGAAACGAATTCTTTGGATTTCAATAAAAATAAAAAAAAAAAGCAACTTTGCTGACAATTTCATATTTTTTTTTATTTGGTCAGAAGAGTCCTCCAAATTTTATTATGATCTTGAATTCGTATTCGTGATCCGTTTTTCGATTTTGTAGGGGTGTGAATCGGAATAGAGAAAAGAGGATAGGCTCATT